CATAATGGAATAGAAGCTTTTTCTATTGATTGATTTATATATAATAGAGGCTCTTGCGCTCATTAACTCTTATCTTACGAAACAACAAGAAAGAGGGAATCAATCGATTTTGGGGGTAATCCAATATCATATGGATAATTTAAACGGATGAGATATTCTGCAAATCATTTTTACATTTCTTATCTTATAGTAAACAAATAAAAACTTATTGTATATAAAATAGAAAAAAAAGATAAAATAAAAAATAAGCATTTAGGTATGCGTAAAAATAGATTCTAATCCGCGCCGCTTTTCAACCAAACAAGTAAATTTTGAGTAATATTGAAAAATAAATAATATAAATTAAAAGTGGAAGTTAATTGAATAATAGAAGAAGAAGCTCCATTTACTCAATGAATGACTCCCCTCTAAAACTTTTTGTTTGTCTACTACTTCTTATTTCTTATGTTTTTATTTATTTAAAATAATGAATGTATGAATCTAAACAAAAGATTTCCGATATATCCGGAAAAGAAGAAATATTAATCTTTGGTGAACAAGAGAAAAAGCATTATTATTTCGATACAAGACGACACAAGAAAAAGGAGTTCTACCTTTTCTTGTGTCGAATAGAAGATTAGGAAGACTTATAATCCTTCCTAGAGGTACCTGTTCCTTTCATTTCATTTATCCAGTCCTTGTCTTGTATCTTCTTCCTTTGTTTTTGTATACCTTAGGTTTAAGGAAGTTTACAGAAATACATATTTCATTTTTTTGATCAACAAGAATTCGGCGCTTTTTATCAACTTGATGGTAAGGAATTTCTGGATCTAAAAATTCATTTCATATAATTGAACCTTTTCAAACTGTTTCTTTTTAAGAACCAAAAAAATTTGTGCCAAAATAACAGATGCCAAGAAGAACAAAAGGCCTTGGACGCGTAATGGATCTTGAAGCACTATTTCTGCATCTCCCTGACCAAACCCCCCTACATTAGGATTGCTTGTTAATGGTTGATCAAGCTTGATAGATTCACCCTCTGAAACAAGAAGTTCTGGCCCTGGAGGTATAATATCAACCGCTTGGTGACCATCCGATGCATCAACTATGGTTATTTCATATCCCCCCTTTTCTTTACGTACTATTTTGCTTACTATACCCGCGGATGTAGCATTATAGACTGTATTGTTACTCTTGCTCCCATCAGGATAAATCTGACCCCTTCCCCTGTTCCCACCTACATATATAGGATATTTTAAGAAGTTAACGTCTTTCTTTGTAGCAGGGTCGGGGGAAAGAATGGGAAAGATGATTTCACTATATTTTTGACCTGGAACAGGACCTATCACAAGAATATTTCTTTTATTAGGACGATAACTCAGAAAAGACAGATTTCCTATCTTTTCTTTCACCTCGGGAGAAATACGATCGGTGGGGGCTAATTCGAATCCCTCGGGTAAAATAAGAACAGCCCCCACGTTCAAAGCCCCTTTTTTACCATTAGCAAGGACTTGTTTCACTTGCATATCATAAGGAATTCGAACAACTGCTTCAAATACAGTATCAGGAAGTACAGCTTGCGGAACTTCAATATCCACAGGCTTATTAGCTAAATGGCAATTGGCGCATACAATTCGCCCGGTTGCTTCTCGTGGATTTTCATAACTTTTCTGCGCAAAAATGGGATACGCATTTGAAATAGATGCTCGAGTTATTACATATATCATGATCGATACAGAAATAAATTGAGTCATCTGTTCCTTTACCCAAGAAAAAGTATTTCTATTTTGCATGATCCAATCATTGATCCCGGAATTTCTACAATAAATTAGATAGGTAGTTAGTATAGTTCCCTATCCACGAGTCTGCCATTGTACTGAAAAAATTCGACGAAAACAGGACAAAGGCCTTGAAAAGTATAAAGAATGAGAAAAATAAAAAATGCCCTTTTTTTACGTGAAAAAACTTTTTGATTGATATCAGGAAATCAAATCAGGAAATCAAATAAGTTTATCATTCATTCATTGAATGATAAATGACTACAAGCGAAGGAGATACGCGATTTAAAAAACGGAAGATCCAATATTTCACAATTGTATCTAGAATAACTGGAAAAGTGGAAACAAGACCAGATATAATTTGCTCATTATGAGCCAATCCAAAATCATTGTAGATCGAACCAATCATTAGTTCCCAACCATGGGTTGAGTGAAATCCAATCCATAAATCAGTAACTAAAAGAATAGAAAAAGCTTTTATTGTGTCACTTAAGTTATAGAAGAATTCCTGAATCCAAGAATTCAGAATAACAAGTTCTTCATTACCCAGAATAAAATAACCACTTAGAATAGTAAAACAGATTATATTTGTCGACAAATGCAAAATGATATGGAGATGATATTCATTATGTGTTTTGACCAATTGTATCGTTTCTTTGTGTATTCCTATACGAAGCTTTTTTATATGTGTCTCTGGGTATTCTTTTATCATTTCATCCAACAAGAATAGTTCTTCTAATTCTAGGAATTTTTCTAAAACATTTTTCTCTTGAATATCATTCAAAAAATTTTCGGATTGCCTAGTATTCCACCAATGAATAATCCAAAGTTCCAGACTTTTTTGAAATGAGAGAGAGATCCACCAGGGCAAAAATATTATAGATGCAAGATATGCGAGGGAAGCCAATGCTTTCTTTTTTTTCATTTTTTTTTCTATGAATTGTTAATGAACTGCTTCATTTGTCAACTTTATCTGATCTTATATTTCTCGAAAGCACGAGTTCTATAACAAGGTATCGAACCTATGGATCTATTCCCAGTTTTTTGTAAAAATGTAGTCCTTAGATCTAGAAAAAAGAATATAGAAATAAAAAAGAATATAGAAATAGAATTAAGGATCCCGTTTCGGATGAAATATATATATTTATAATAGAATAAGTAAATTCTAAGTAAATGGGATTTCCGAATATCTCAATTGGATAAATCCGAACGAATTTGTTCCTTTTGATAAAAATTCAAAAAACTTCAATTGGTACGCGCAGGAAATAGGCCAATTCGGCAGCTTTTTGTTCAATTTCTCGTGGAGTCAAATTCTCATCAGTACGAGTCAAGGGGATGGTTCCTTGGCCTCTGATTTCCATATAAAGAATACGACGAGGAAAAAGACCCTCTTTAACCTCCATTCTGATTGATTGGATATCTTTCATAAAGAAGCGAAGGAAAATGCGACGATTTATTCCGGGGAATCCCCAACGAAAAATACACATTATTCCTTCTTTTCTATCGAATCGATCATAACCACTACCTACATTCCACGATATTGTGCACCACAAATAGGAACTAATGAATAAACCCGCGATCCCATAGAACGACATCACGATCCCTTGTGGAAAAAAAAGAATTTGTTGAGAAGGAAATCCAGGTATCAGATTCCTACCAAGATAACTAGAAATTCCAACCACTAAGAATCCTAGTGAACCTAAAAAAAGAATAAAGGCCCAGAAAAAATTACTTGCTTTTCGAGACCCTGTTATAAGTTCTATCCATATATGTTCTGATCGCCAGTTCATACTATACTAGATCCGATTGCATTCGATTGGAATTCAGAAAAAAAAATTGACTTTACTTTTCTTGATGCCAAAGTAACTTTCATCAACTAAAACTATTCTGATATGAACCCTTAGGAGTAATTGGTTAGATACATTGACTTTCTATTATAAAAATATTTGCCGATCGTTTTTATAACCCGTATATACATGGATTTATACGGATATCATGTATCCGCATGCATAACAGTTCTTTCATTTGTATTCGGAAAAAAGGCACATATCATACCGCATTACACTAAACAAATATCTGTACAAAAAAAAATATCTGGTTGGCCCCATCAGGTCTAGACAATCTTATTTTTTTGTACATGAAGAAATAAAGAAGCCATTGCAATCGCCGGAAATACTAGGCCTACTAAAGGGACAAAAAAAGAAGGTAAGTAAAGATCTGTCATAGAACGGGTACCTCAATTTAATATTTATATCTATTAATTTAATATTTGTATCTATTATAAATATAAAGATATCATAAGTATATCTATTATATTATATTATAATTATTATAAATAATATTAAGATAAATAATATTAAGTACTTAATAAGTGCAAGGAATGAGAACTAAATGAAAATTTAGTGTACCTATTCATCTTTCTACACGAATATGTATGACAACCCACTTTAAGTTTAAGAAATTTTATGAATTCTCCCGTCCTTAATACTCTTTCTATCTTACTAATAAAATAAAGAGTTTTTTTTATTAAAGATAAAGAGTTTATTATAAGTTCGCGACTCTAACTAAACTAATTCAACCCAACAAAAAGGGATTCGATTTCTAATAAAAAATGGAAGTTCTTGGTAGGCAAGGCATAGAAATCACTTCTATTTTTTCTAGATTTTAATATTTTCGTTCTATTTCTATATTATATATATCTGTTTTTCAAAGGAAAAAAACCGTGTAGTTGAAATAACTCACTCAGAACGCCTTTTAAAAGATTACGCGGTATGATTGGGTCGAATAAGCCCTTATGGAATAAATACTCAGCTGCTTGTGAACCGTCGGGTACTGTTTTATTCAATGTTTGTTCAATTACTCTTTTACCTGCGAAAGCAATGTACGCGTTAGGTTCAGCAATAATGACATCTCCCAACATACCAAAACTGGCCGTTACTCCACCAGTTGTAGGGGATGTAAGGATTGATACATAGAATAACTTTTTATTTGATTGATAATTATATGAAGCAGAAGATATTTTAGCCATTTGCATCAAGCTCAAACTTCCTTCTTGCATACGTGCTCCTCCGGAAGCACACACAATAATAACAGGTAGAGATCGATTAGTAGCATACTCGATCAAACGAGTTATTTTCTCGCCTACTACAGATCCCATACTACCCCCCAAAAACTGAAAATCCATAACCCCAATTGCTATGGGAATACCATTTAATTGACCTATGCCTGTTTGAACAGCTTCAG